ATCGTCAAGCGTACCCATTCCAAATTTCATTTCAATCAAACGATCTGTAGCTGCCAATATATCTCTCGGTAACAAAAATGTATTGGTATGAGGTATATCAAGATTCAGTCTCCGGTTCATATTTAATCGACCAATCCTTCCTAATTCACATCTTTGTTGAAAGAATTTCTTTTGTAATTCCTTACATAAGGATTCAGAAAATACCGGATCGCCCCCTACACAAGTAAATTGTTGATAAAACTCCAAAATGGCATTTTCCTTTGATCCAATTTTTTTTTTTTCCTTATCATTCAGGAAAGCTAAGAAAATCTCAGGGTAACACACATTCTCTAAAATTTGTCGTAGATTCAAACCCATAGCTGATGATAGAACTAGAATAGATATTTTCTGTTTCCTACTCATGCGGGCCCATATCCTTGCTTTTCTATCAATCTCTAATTCTATTCTCCCCCCCCAATCTGATATTATAGTCCCAATATAGACCGAAATTCCGTTATGATCCAATTCTGAGCGGTAATAAATACCGGGGCTTTGCAATATTTGATTGATTACAATTCGGTATATTCCATTTATTAGAAAAGTTCCTAGGGAATTCATTAAAGGAATGTTTCCAATAAAAATTTTTTGTTCTTGTATATCCCTACTGTTTTTCCAAATTAATCCCGCGGATACATATAATTCAGAAGAATATGTAAGTGATTCATATACAGCATCTCCTTCTTTTATCAATGGTTCGACTAATTGATATGTTTCCACAAATAATTGAAATTCAATTTCTTGATCTGTATCTTTAATTTTTGGAAACTTAGAAAACTCTTCTGTTAAGCCCTGATCAATGAACCTACAAAATCCTTCAAATTGGATTTGATTAAATCCAGGTATTGTAGACATTCCCTCGTTTACATCCTCGAGCATTTTAAATTTCCCGTTTATTAACTATTTTAAAAATCTCATTATTGGATCGTGCCTCATTCAATTCAATTATATAGATCGATCTAGCAATGATAGAATTTTTATTCTGTTTACAGAATCGCATAAAATTTTATCTAACTCCATAGATGGATATGGAATGTATGAAATACATACGAACGGTGGAATAAAGATAATTTTATACTCAAATTAGAATTTGCAAGAAATACAACTGGAAAGGGGTTGAGAAATTACACTTAACTTCGACTTAGTAAATTTTGTTTAGGAAATTTTGTATAGAATAGCAAAACAAAACGTGATTTAATTTCTACCATTATTATGATATTACATATTCCAATATGATTGGAATATCCCTAAAATAAATGAATAAAATAAATGGATATGGATCTAGATAGAGCTATGTATATATTCCTGTCTCCCCCTTTACTGCATTTCCATTTTTGACAGTACATTTTGATAGAGGAATTCTAGACAGATAAGATATCAGATTAGCTATCTGTGTAAAATTTTATGTTCTAGGGTTTACATATACCCATAATTGGTGTTATAATTCAAATTGAGAATAATTTTGTATTGAAAAGAATCAATACTGATTGGTTAGGTATCCATTTTTTTTTATGATATCATTAAGCTATCATTAAGATTAGGGAAATACAATTTTCGATTCAAATCCACGAATCGTTCGTAAATTCACAGTCAATAGTTAATGGTTCAAATTTGTCCTTAATTTTGTCTTTTGTGAAAGAAAAGTCACTTTTTTATTTCATATAGAAAGCAGAAAGAATTTAAATAGTGTATGTTTTGAAATACTATACAAAATTAATTGAAAAAATAAATCCAATCAAAAAATAAAAAAAAAAAGAAGGATTTTTTTTTCGGAATTTAGGAAAGGGATTAAAAAAAATGGGATTCACGGTGCAAGTACAAAAAAAAAGAGTCCCCCTTTCCAAAATAAAGGAGGACGATATTTTTGTCTATTTTGTGTCGTCTTGGCGGCATGGCCGAGTGGTAAGGCGGGGGACTGCAAATCCTTTTTCCCCAGTTCAAATCCGGGTGTCGCCTCATCAACAAAAGACGCAAAGTACCTTATTCCCTTTTGCTGATATAATTTGTTGAATTTTCCCCCAACAGAAGCACGCGGAGGAAAAGTAACCTTGATACTTCCAAGGGTCTTACTGCTTATTTTGTTTGTACTAAAAGTTTTTCAGTCATCATATAAAAACTTCTTAAAATTAATTGGCTTTTTTGGAGTGTTTCATCAATATATTGAAGATATTTTTTTTGACTCTGCGCCAGCGATTCTACTATTATTAGTATTAGTGAACAATAATAGAAAACTTCCTTAAATAGAAAAATTCATTAATAAAAAATTCCTTCATATTCATAAAGATAGAGGACATAATTCACATGGATATAGTAAGTCTCGCTTGGGCTGCTTTAATGGTAGTCTTTACATTTTCCCTTTCACTCGTAGTATGGGGAAGAAGTGGACTCTAGGGGTACTACTAATTGAGTTGAGAAATCAAACTGTATCAATTGTTTTATACATTATTCTGCAAAGATTTTAAACTTTAACTCTTGTTTAAATTCAATTTAATTGAATTTAAAATATCTTCATTTCAAAATTATATATCTATATTGTATTTGAGTGAAGTAATCTATTCTATGAATAATATATGAATAATACCCTTTTCTTTTAATTTAATCAAACAAATATTTCAATGATTGTGGTGTTCATATTTCCAAAGTAAAACGAATACAAATGATAGGAAATTCATTCCAACCAAATTTTTCCTAAATTATCTATTTCGATAAAGTGGTTCTTACCAGAGTTATATATCAACAATGAGGTGAGGGGGAAGGGATCGCCCTCCCTTTTTTTGTTTGTCTCTTTCCTGTTCAAAGATAAAAAAAGTACTTCTTTTATTAACTATTAAATAGTTATTGGTTCTTAAATATTCAAAGTGATTAAAATTAAGTGACTTTTCCATGGGAAATAAGATATTTTCTTGCTTAGTTTATTATTTGTTTTATTCTTTTATAAAATTTATTTATGCTATACCTTATTTTATTAACTTGACTTATTTCATATCATGATTCAAGGATTAAAAAAGGGCAGGGTTTACTAATCCTTTTTGTTTTGTTGAAACCTTAAAAGTTTTTATAGAACTCCTTTCCTTGGATGATCTGTCAACTGCTCGATCAATTCTTTCTTCGAAATGTTAAAGTTAAAAAAAGATTTCTTGATTTTCTTTTATTAATAATTAATATTACTATATGTCCAGATTTTTTACTTTTTTTTATTGATTTTATTCTTTCAGTGGATGTTGGGATTCATATTGAAAATAATCAGAACTATAGGAATTAGAATAATAAAAGTAAGAACTGCCTTTCGACTATTTCAGATTAATTAGAATCAACACAAATAGATGAAGAAATAGAATTGGGACATTATGTACATTCCATATAGATAATTGATATCTAGATATATCAATATGAGATTCTAGATTAATCTATATCTATACTAAACCTATATCTTCATACAGTATAACTTTATACATTAGAATACCAAAAAAAGGTAATATGATAGAAAAAAAAAGATTTCTTTCTATCATACTATGGGATCTCATAGAATACTGCTAATTCTAGTCTATTTATTTCATCTAAAACGAAAACTAGTAATCCTTTTCATTTTATTCCGTCAATCATTGATAAAAACTAAGAAGTCAAGTTTCATTCAAATTAATCACCTTGACTAACTGTTTTTACGTATATTATAAGTAAAAAAGCAGTAGGAACTAGAATAAACAATGCAGTAGCAATAAATGCAAGAATATTTACTTCCATAATCTCATCGTTTCTTTCATTTTTCTTTACTTCGCAAAAACTCGGGATTAAATCCCATAGAGATACTAAATCTTTCGCCTCTACTCTAAATTCAATGGGATGAATTCCATCTCAATGATATTGAATTGGATCAATATCATGAATAACAATATCTGAGCTATCAAATCGCTTCATTGTCGAGAATTCAATAGTATAACATAGAAAGATTGTTTATCCATACCGAATTTAAAAACAGATTCTTGATTCAATTGCAAATTTATTTACTTTAACTTTTTTTAATTTTTCATATTCTTTTCTCGAAAAAATAAAAAATTCTTGACTTCTTTGTACAATCATGGGAGACGTATCATGTAACCACCTTTCCTTTCCACTTAGATTGGTTACAACCAAACCCAAACAAAAGTGCGCAATTTGAAATTTGAATGAGATTAGACAAAATCGGAGCCAAGACAAAAGATACTTAAAAAAAAAAGATTCTATCAAAGAAATTAAATTCATTTTATTTTGTATCGTACAAATCCGATTTTTTTGTGTGATTTATTTGTGTTGTGTATGGGACTCTACCGGAAAAGATATGGTACTCGATTCGATTTCATTATACGGGTCAGGAGTAATCGAAAAATCCAAACTAAGTAGAGTATCTTTTTAAATCTTGAATATGACGCTACCAATAATTGTACTAATTCACATATGTTTCGATTAATCAGTACTAGTTGAAAAAAGAAAAAAAATTAAATAGTTAAATCTTAATTATGTAACTATTTAATATGTAAATATTAAAATATTAATTATTTAATAATAATTAATTTAATAATTTTATTTAATAATATAAATTCCATAATATTAATAAATTAAATATTCCAAATATTCAAATTAAATTGAATAGTAAATAAAATTTCAAATTAACTAGAATTTGTATAGAAAATATTTAAATAGAATTAAATAAGAATTAAATATAGAAATATTAAATAAATAAGTCATTAAGAATTAAGTAAGAAGAATAAATAAATAAAAAAAAACGAAGTATCCCCTTGGGAATGAAAATGAAATTGTGCTATTTGCTCCCCTTTTGCAGAAGGGGGAGATATGAGTTGATGTATTTGTTTTATTCCATTTTTTTTAATATTATTAGATCCGTCGGGACTGACGGGGCTCGAACCCGCAGCTTCCGCCTTGACAGGGCGGTGCTCTGACCAATTGAACTACAATCCCCGGGAAATGCAATAAAATGTACAGCATACATATTATTATGATTTCATTCAAACCCTTTTTTATATTTATATTTATATTTCGATTGAAATCAACGCCTTGGAACAGAAAGGGGAGTGTGATATTCACATGGATATACACTTTAATGATACAAAGGGACAGGGATTGCTAGTAATCTTCTCATTATTTCAAATCAAAATCGAAAAAAAAAAAAAATCTTTCAATGTAAAAAAGTAAAAAAAAAAAGACTCTTTTTTCTTTCCATTACTCTTTATTCTTAGACTTTATACTTACAAATCCGGATCTGAGTCTAGATGATTAGCAAGATCAGAATTTTGAGAAAAAAAAGAAATAAAACAAATAAAATAAAGAACAAGTACAGATATATCCGAACTTTTTCCTTTTTTCCGTATCAGGCATTTCGCGAGACCAAGAGGCTTATTTCATGGCAGATCAGTGAATTATTGGGCCGAGCTGGATTTGAACCAGCGTAGACATATTGCCAACGAATTTACAGTCCGTCCCCATTAACCGCTCGGGCATCGACCCAGGAAGAATCAATTCCAGATTTTTTTATTAAAAAAAAGAATCCACGATCCCCTTCCGTTTGTAATACCCTACCCCCAGGGGAAGTCGAATCCCCGTTGCCTCCTTGAAAGAGAGATGTCCTGAACCACTAGACGATGGGGGCACATTTGCCCGACCGCCAGCATACTATGTTCATAGTATGAACAGTTTTTTGAAATTGTCAATATAAGAAAATGGTATGACTCGATTTGAAGAATCTTTGACCCTTTCAGATTCCATAGAATTTTTTTATTCTTATATTAAGATTAATTCTAATCGCCATTATCCATTATAGGCCATTATCGATTAGAATAATTTCATTTTAATTTTATAATTAGAATATAATAATTCTAATCGAGAATACTAATCTCAAATTCTAATTAAATAATTTATTTAATATTTAATTAATATTATATTAGAATATAGTTTCTAATATAGTTACTTACTTTTTCTAGATTTAGAGATTGAATTTCTAATCTAGTTTCATAGATCTATCTTATCCACATAGTAGATCATTCAAGAATTCAATCAAATGAGCCCCTTTAACTCAGTGGTAGAGTAACGCCATGGTAAGGCGTAAGTCATCGGTTCAAATCCGATAAGGGGCTTTGGCGTTTTTTCATAAAACCAGCGGTAGTATTCCTATTTGAAGAGGGAATAGAAGTTGCTATTTATAATAACAAAAGTAAGAAACTCTAGAATTCTAATTAATTCTAAAATTTTCAAAAATTAATATAATTAATATTATAATGCTTTATTTTAGTTTCTTTTCGACTTTCGTTTAGAATCTATCTTTAGAAATTTTTTTTTAATAAAAAAAATAGAATATTCTATAGAATATTTGAATATATTATTAGTAATCTATTAGTAGTATTAGAATATTGTAATATCCAATATTAATATCTAATAATAATAAATTATTTTATTCTAATCTAATATATTTCTATTTTTTTAGAATATTTTTTTTTCGAATATATTCGAAATAGAATATATACTATTCTAGTTATAGTATAGTATTTCGAATATATATTATTAGAATTCTAGAGTATTCTTTAGAATATATAATATTAGTCTATTTTTTTTATCTAGTTATTTATAGAGTTAGAAAGTTTAGTTAGAAGGTTGAACATTTGTTTATTATATTAGAATAGAAATATAATGAATAATAATTCAATAAATGAGAAATTATCTCTTAAATCGCCAAATTTCCTTCTTTTCCATAAATCAATCGTCAAAATTGGATTCGAAATCAATAAAAGTAAGTGGACCTAACCTATTGCATCATGACTATATCTACTATTCTGATATTCAAATTCGATATAGATGAAATTGAAAGAGTAGCTACGCTTTTTCTTTCATTTTGATATTTCTTTTTGAACTCCGAAAAAAAATCTGTCCATATTTCTGATTTAATCTTCTTGCTCCTAATTATTCTATCTAATTATTTTATTTCTATAAGGAATAAAATAAATCACTATTCCCTTTCTCCATAGAAAAGTTTATTCGAAGTCATCAGATAAGACATAGAAAAGACTTTTTTAATATCTTTTTTTGATTCCAGAACATAAGATCAATATCAATTTCTATTGATATTTAATTTCTACCTAATAGAAGATTTATATATAATAAGCCTAATAGAAAAAATAATATTGATATATCTATTAGATCATGACTTCATGTACCACATATTTTCATATCAATACATACAATATCTTTTCCGCCAATCTAATCTATTCTAGATTAGAGAAAAATACTTTCATTTCAAAATACTTTCATTAAAACATTAAAAGTTTTCTATTTTAATATTGTATTGAATTTAATAATAGGCAAATCCACTCTCTTTCGTCTTTTCTGACAGATAGACAGATAGAAAGTAAATAGAACAAATATTCGAAGTTTTTTAACTTGCAAAATATTTTCTTTTTATCTGAATCGGAAAGAAAACAA